CTGTATTGATAGTCACATTTTAAGTAGTAGTAACAATTACAGTGACAGTTACATTTCTAATTACATTTGTGGTGAAAGTAGAAATAGTAGTGAAAGCAAAAGTTCCAATATAAAAACTAGTACGAATGGTAGTGATTTAACTATAAGAAAAAGTTCGAATAATCTTGATGTAACTCAAAAATACAGGCATTTGTGGGTTCAATGTGAAAATTGTTATGGATTAAATTATAAGAAATTTTTGAAGTCAAAAATGAATATTTGTGAACAATGCGGATATTATTTGAAAATAAGTAGTTCAGATAGAATCGAACTTTCGGTTGATCCAGGTACTTGGGATCCGATGGATGACGGCATGGTTTCTCTGGATCCCATTGAATTTCATTCAGAAGAGGAACCTTATAAAGATCGTATTGATTCTTATCAAAAAAAAACAGGATTAACAGAGGCTGTTCAAACAGGTACAGGTCAACTAAACGGGATTCCCGTCGCAATTGCGGTTATGGATTTTCAGTTTATGGGGGGTAGTATGGGATCCGTAGTAGGCGAGAAAATCACCCGTTTGATCGAGTATGCTACCAATAAACTTTTACCTCTTATTCTAGTGTGTGCTTCCGGAGGGGCACGCATGCAAGAAGGAAGTTTGAGCTTGATGCAAATGGCTAAAATATCTTCTGCTTTATATGATTATCAATCAAATAAAAAGTTATTTTATGTATCAATTCTTACATCTCCTACTACTGGTGGAGTAACAGCTAGTTTTGGTATGTTGGGGGATATCATTATTGCCGAACCTAATGCCTATATTGCATTTGCGGGTAAAAGAGTAATTGAACAAACATTGAATAAGACAGTACCTGAAGGTTCACAAGCGGCTGAATATTTATTCCATAAGGGCTTATTCGATCCAATCGTACCACGTAACCCTTTAAAAGGTGTTCTGAGTGAGCTATTTCAGCTCCACGCCTTTTTTCCTTTCAATAAAAATTCAATCAAGTAGAGTCAAGTAGAGTCTTGAGTTCCACTTTTTTTTTTGTGGCGAACAACTAGTTAGTTAGTTTATCAGAATCAAAATAAAAAACCGAAAAAATGAATTTTTATTTGGTGACATAAGATTTAATTGTAGAAAGAATCATGCGGATAATCGTTGTTTTTTTACCGATATTGCTGATTAGTAATATCGGTAAAAAAACAACAACATAAACAGCGAATTCTTCCTTCGAATTAGGAGGCAAGGCAAATAAAACGAATTTCGTGTTCTGTTCGCCTGTTCTATATGTATATATTTCAAATATAGAAAATATAGAATCTTGCATCTTTCTATATCTCCCAAGAAGTCCCCTTTTTATAAGAATTCCTGCTCTTGGGTCGGATTCTAACGAATCTTTCGGGGATTTTTAAATTTTTAAGAGACTCTTTTTTTTATTAAAAAAGAAATTAGAAGAAGAAGATAAGAACAATATAAGAATAAAAATAAAAGAAGTAAGAATAATAAAGAAAGTGGATTATCATACATACATCTATTTCATGTAGAAAGATGAATAAGTCCGTTTATTTAGTTCGACATTGCTTGCACTTATTATATATACTCACTTCGATATACTTAGTATACTAATATACGAATTATAATATGAATTATAATTATTAATTATTATAAGATATCCTTATAACAATAACAGGTACAAATATTAAATTGAGGTACCCCATTCTATGACAATTCTCAACAACTTACCCTCCTTTTTTGTGCCTTTAGTGGGCCTAGTATTTCCGGCAATTGCAATGGCCTCTTTATCTCTTCATGTTCAAAAAAAAAAGATTTTTTAAATCTGATGTGGTCAAATCTCATCTAGTTTTTTTTTTTCAAGACTTAGCGAACAAGGATATCTATTTAGTAGAATATTGTATAAGAATAACAGGTGGCTTTCTCCGAACATAAATGAAAAGGATCTTATACATGCGTAAACATGATATATGGACAGACGAATTCTAGCAATAAAAAAAAAATAGGCTGGGATCCGAACTCATGTCTGAAATTAAAGTAAATCTATCCATATGTATGTAGCTATTGATAGGGAATCATATGAGGGGGATGCTTTTATTTTATTATATCTAACCAATTCGATTAATTACTACTAAAAGTTCACATCAGAATAGTACTAGTTGATGAGAGTTACTTCGGAAAAAAAAGTAAAGTGCAATTTTTTTGTTATTCCATAAAATGCAACTGGATCTACTATGTATGAGTTGGCGATCAGAATATATATGGATAGAATTTATAGCGGGATCTCGCAAAACAAGTAATTTCTGCTGGGCGTTTATCCTTTTTTTAGGTTCATTAGGATTCTTATTGGTTGGAATTTCGAGTTATCTTGATAAGAATTTGATATCCTTCTTTCCGTCTCAACAAATCCTTTTTTTCCCACAAGGGATCGTAATGTCTTTCTATGGGATCGCGGGTCTCTTTATTAGTTCCTATTTGTGGTGCACAATTACATGGAATGTAGGTAGCGGTTATGATCGATTTGATAGAAAAGAAGGAATAGTGTGCATTTTTCGTTGGGGATTTCCTGGAAAAAATCGCCGCATCTTTTTACGATTCCTTATGAAAGATATTCAGTCCATCAGAATAGAAGTAAAAGAGGGTATTTATGCTCGTCGTGTCCTTTATATGGAAATCAGAGGCCTGGGAGACGTTCCCTTGACTCGTACTGATGAGAATTTGACTCCACGGGAAATTGAGCAAAAGGCTGCGGAATTGGCCTATTTCTTGCGTGTACCAATTGAAGTATTTTGAAAAAAAAAAAGAAACTGCAAAATAAATGCTTTCTCAGCAAGAGGAAAACCCCTAAGAATCCTTTTTTTCTATAAGCATAACTTACTTAATTAAAGTTTTTTCAGAACGCCTCATGGGGCCAAAGCAAGGCAAACGTGTACGTGGCGGCCATAATATAAAACGAAACCTTTTTTGTTTTTGTCTGTCAATTTTTTTTTGAAATATTTGATATTTTCTTTTTTAATATATTTGATATTTTCTTTTTTAATAAACAGGAAGTTCTTTCATTTCGAAATCCGAAAAAGATTCATTATTGGAATCTTTATTTGAATCTTTCGGGCATTCATCAAAGGGGAGTAATTACTTCGAATATTCGATCAATTAAGATATCTGGAAACAATCTATTTTTTTATTATTTCTTTATTTGAATTCGAATTCGAAGTGGATTCTTCTTCTATTTCTGTATTTTTTCTACACTAGATTCAAGGACTAACCTCTGAATCACAACTAGGCTCGATTAATAAATTAATAATTAATAGGCGCGATACCTTATAATAGAACTTATGCTTGATAGAAATATTAGATCGCATAGAGTCAACGAATGAGGTGACAATTCACAGATGAAAAAATGACAAAAAAGAGCGCATCTATTCCCCTTCGATATCTTTCATTTATAGTATTTGTAGTCTTTTTGCCCCGGTGGATCACTCTCTCGTTTAATAAAAGTCTAGAATCTTGGGTTACTAATTGGTGGAATACTAGCAAATCCGAAACTTTTTTGAACGATATTCAAGAAAAGAGTATTCTAGAAAAATTCATAGAATTAGAGGAGCTATTTCTCTTGGATGAAATGGTAAAGGAATTCCCGGAAAGACATCTACAAAAGTTTCGTATGGGGCTCCACAAAGAAACAATCCAATTGATCAAGATACACGATGAGGATCATATCCATACAATTTTGCACTTCTCGACAAATCTAATCTGTTTCGTTATTCTAAGTGCTTATTCTATTCTGGGTAATGAAGAACTTGTTTTTCTTAATTCTTGGGTTCAAGAATTCCTATATAATTTAAGCGACACAATAAAAGCCTTTTCCATTCTTTTAGTAACTGATTTATGTATCGGATTCCATTCGCCCCACGGTTGGGAACTAATGATTGGCTATGTCTATAACGATTTTGGATTTTTTCATAATGATCAAATTATATCTGGTCTTGTTTCAACTTTTCCAGTCATTCTAGATACAATTTTCAAATATTGGATTTTCCTTTATTTAAATCGTGTATCTCCATCACTTGTAGTGATTTATCATTCAATGAATGACTGAAAAACGAGTCAATTAGAATGTTTCTTACTTTGTACCTAAGCAAAGCATTCCAGGTCGTACTTACCTTACCCTTTCTACCCATTCAGAGGATTCCTCCTATATTCCAGTAAAATTATTTCAGTAAATAGCAAAATCGTGGATAGGGAACTATACTAGCGACCTACCCAATTTTATTGTAGAAATTTTCGGGATCAACGATTGGACCATGCAAATTAGAAATACTTTTTCTTCGATAAAGGAAGAGATTACTCGATTCATTTCCGTATCACTCATGATATATATAATAACTCGGGCCTCCATTTCAAATGCATATCCCATTTTTGCGCAGCAGGGTTTTGAAAATCCACGAGAAGCCACTGGTCGTATTGTATGCGCCAATTGCCATTTAGCTAATAAACCTGTGGATATTGAGGTTCCGCAAGCGGTACTTCCTGATACTGTGTTTGAAGCAGTTGTTAGAATTCCTTATGATATGCAACTGAAACAAGTTCTTGCTAATGGTAAAAAGGGGGGGTTGAATGTAGGGGCCGTTCTTATTTTACCGGAAGGGTTTGAATTAGCCCCCCCCAGTCGTATTTCTCCCGAGATGAAAGAAAAGATAGGCAATCTATCTTTTCAGAATTACGGCCCCACTAAAAAAAATATTCTTGTGATAGGGCCTGTTCCTGGTAAGAAATATAGTGAAATCACTTTTCCTATTCTTTCCCCGGATCCCGCGACTAATAAAGATGTTCACTTCTTAAAATACCCAATATACGTAGGTGGTAACAGGGGCAGGGGCCAGATTTATCCCGACGGGACAAAAAGTAACAATACGGTTTATAATGCTACAGCAGCGGGTATAGTAAGCAAAATCATACGAAAAGAAAAAGGGGGGTACGAAATAACCATAACGGATGCATT